ATTAGTGGGTAGGGTGGTAAACTAAGAGGGCGCCCGCCTCCTCTTCAGACGTGTCCTCGACAACCTGGCGGTGTTCGGTCTCCGCTTTTGGGGGCGGGAGTGCTTGGTCGCTGGGGTTTCCTTTTCCTCAACCAATTCAGTTGTGTCAGCCCTGAGATTGGTCTAACATTTTGTTATGAGCTGGCTGAACAAAGATGGATTGAAATTGAAGGTAAGATAGATTTGAGTTGAGTTTAAATGGCATAGGACCTTCGATCAACCATGGGGCGTATTCTAACCTTACTGAATTCATTCTATTGAAGCGTAACGTAAAAAGCCCCTTCTCTTCTCATGTTGCATTTCTTTGGTTTGGAAGTTCCAGTATGTTGTCTGTGGATTTCTAACAAAGGAAAGCCCCCTTATGCCATTTGATTAATTAAAGTTCCGCGCTGCTTGCCACTCCCCGAGGCCAAGGACGGGGTCGAACCGTCATTCCAGGATTTGCAGTCCGATACATTTCCATTATGTTACCTAGCCAAACCCGCCACCTCATGTGCCAAAGTCAAACGGTTGTTCTTCGGTTGTTCTTCCTTGTAAAATAAAGCGCGCAAGCGACCTTCCCCGCTCCCTCTTTTTCTACATATGCGGTGGCGGGCGGAGCGCTCTATATGACCGGCGGCGGGTTACCAGAGAAGAGGTTGCTTGCATACTCAACTTCGTCGAACCTTGCCTTCGTCGAACCTTTTCTGATTGAAAGTGGCAAGCCACTCCACTACTAGTACAGAGGCCAGATAGAAGGTTGCTTCCTCTATATGTTCAGGCAAAGAACATCTAGAAGCTAGCTTTTTTCTTGTAAGCAACCATGCCTATATAATAGAGTTTTGCTTACCTTCGTGGTCTTACTAAAAGTAAAAGTAAAAGTAAGTAAGCAACCAGTTCCGTTCCAAGTGACATGGCTTTTCACTATTCTTTTCCAGAGAAGGTTGCTCATCCAGCCCAGCGGATCCATTGCGGCAGTGCGATGCGGCTGAAAAGCCGTTGTTGCTTGCTGCTTGCAGGCAGGCTCGAAAATCTTTCTTTCGCCTCTCCTCCCTGTCTCCATTCTGATTGATTCGCTTCTTCCTTCGAAGCTTGGTTTGCCCTTGTTGTGTTGCATTTCGTGATCCTCCGCTTCAGTCTTCTGCCTTTTTCGGATAGCCGGGATCCGACGTTGATTTCCGATTTCAATGGTTGCTCCAGGTTTTGGGCGGCCCATCTGGTTAGTTCAGCTATCACTGCTGGAAGCCCCTGCGGTTGTTCGGCTGCGTACTCCCCGTCCGCGTATCTCACACTCCCAAAGCATCTTTTTTAGATTTACCTTTTTTGCATTTTTCTTTTTCTCTATAGGTCGGCTTCGTGCAGATAGATGTTTGCCGGGGGGGATTGGTGCTCCTTGAGGTATGCCCTTCCGGTGGGTTGTTCTCTTTTCTGTCTTTTTCATCCAGTGCCTGCACTGCGTCAGAAAATCTGCGTCTTCGATCTCTCTTCGCAACGCAGAAGTCTAACAGTTTCTCTCGGCATCTGTCTTGATTTTCTTTTAAGTCATTGATCTCATATCTATATATAAGGGTCCGCGTTCACTATTAAGCCTACGCCCGTCCATTCCTTTTAAGCTTGATCCCGCCCTTAGACTCATTACGCTGTTCGACTGAACTCGTTGGCTCCGCGCTCTATTCGGTCGGAACCCGGTTCGAGAACCTTCTCTCATAGATTCCCTTCACCAAGTCATCGCCAGCAATCAGCTCTTATCCCTTGGTGTCAAAGGGCGAGTTCCTTTCTTGTCTTGCCCAAAAACTTTTTGGATTCTCATTGGAGAAAGACTCTCTCGCGGCAAGGTTTTACACATAGGGCCAGCTGCTTTCTTTATCTCGCTTGCCGTTAGTCCGTCTAGCGCCTTTCGGTTGGGGTCCGCCTCGGAGGTTAGACCGCTTAGGTTATATTTTAGAGTCTCGAAGGCAGTCAACGTGTCAGCCATTCTTCTCCCATTAGACTTGTAAATCCTTTGCTCTTTTTCCGGGTCTCTTCCAGTTCTCTCCCTCTACTTTATTTGACAGGGGCGGAGAATACCACTCTATCAATAACAAGAATAAAGTAGCAATTCAGTTTCAAATGGTTTGAGCTTGGAAGCAACCTGCTATCTATCGATAGGCGAAAACAGACTGCTATTGGCTGCTTCGCCTATCTATTCTATTCTATTCTATTCTATTATGGCCGGCTTGGAGACATCAAAGGAAGACCATCATCTCTATCCGGGTACGATCATAGCTTCATTCATTCGTTGAACCTTAGGGATTTAGCATTGAGGTCAATCACCACACCACCTCTATCATACATACAACATTACATGACGCGAGAGTGCATGGTCAACACACACCTAAAGCGCCTAGGTTCCGCTTGCAGCCAATACAACCACAACCTAACTTGCACGAGATTCTACAACCGAAACTACTGGTAGTCCCGAGGGGACGGCATCCTCCTATACCTATAATAGTTAGCAATACTGAACAAGCGAGTCATCAGTCCGGAGAAAGAAAAGAACCGCCTTAAACTTCAAAAAAAAAAGTAAAGAGAAAAAGACGACGAAACCCTTTTTTCTCTCAGCCGACTTGAAAGTGAAAGGTGCTCTCAGTGTACCGCGATACGCACCCAGACATTAGACCAATTGTGGCTGGCCCAACAGTTTCCAGAATGCCGTTGTCATGATGTTGATCCGGCTTCTGCGACTACGGCATCCGCGTAGCTCCGAATACGCGCATTGGAGCTCTTCGCTCGATGTCCCGGGTCGCTCTGTTGGAAACCGCTCTTTCGTCGGACGGTGGCTTCTTTCTATTTCTAACACCCCCTTACTAGATCAAACAAAACAAATAAAGCTCCATTAAATGAATCAACTTCTCCCTCCCGAACAAGGGTCAATGGTTCGGGGAAAAGCCTATCTCAGTGATGTTCAAAAACGGGAAAAAGCGTAGTTCGAAAACTCGCGTTAGCTCGTTTTGGACCACCCTCTACTCTACTTTGGAACCAGTTCTCGACCCAGAGCGTAGCGACTCAAAGAAAGGCGCACTGGCAGCTCGTAGTCGCGGCAAACGCACTTTGATTGTTCAATCATTACATTAATAGGGGATCAAAGTTCCATTGATTCATCTATCTCAAATAAGGAAAAAACTGAATCAAGAAAGGGTCAGCTAAGCTCGAAAGGGGTATAGCCGGTCGTCGGCTAGGAGCTCACTGACGGTAGACCTTCCCTCTTATTGACTTCAACAAATGGGATCCATAGGACAAGGAAGGTTTGGAACCCTTCTCCCACGGGGGCTGACTTCCTTCGATCTCGGGCGGACTGGACTGACTTCCATACAGGGCAGGGGAAGGCCTGACTATATTCCTTGGCAGGAGATAGCGGCCGTGGCCGTGTTCTCGCTCCTAGGATTGCTTTAGGCCAGCCCTTATTATACCATTCCTTTGGAATGGAGGACCGGGCTTTAAGAATTCCTTATGAAACTACCAGTAGGATACAGGCACATCGAGCTATGAAACCCCGTATTTTTCACTTAAAATAAGCTCTTTAAGCAATCCACAAAGAAGAAAGCCAGCCAAGAAGAGAGCTAATAGCAAAAGCGAATAACAGAGGAATCACTCTAGTTAGGCCTTTAGCCAGGAATAGCGCCCTTGGTCTCTCGATCCAGAGCTCATAGTAGGCGAGGGAGGACGGACGGGAAAGCTAACTCACTTATGCAGCTGGAAGGGATCCTGCTTTGGGACAATCCACAAATGGAGACTGAGGATAAGCAATCACTATTCTCTTAGGAGAAAAAACCTATTCAAACCCTGAGATTGAAGGACTTGACTGAGTTCAAATTGAATCTGACATAATGTAAAGTTAAAGTAAAGTAAACCTAGTGGAATTGACTGCTTCTGAAAGGACGAAGTCCCGCTCGGTTGATAAGAATGATACAATTGATTCTATAATCTTTGCAATAAACAAAGAAATCACTACGCCCTACCCTTCCTGCTTGGCTCTGGAGGAACCACAAAGAATCCTCGTAATAGTCATAGACGGAGGGGAAGAGAGTCAGTCATTTTCCTTAGAAAGTTAGAATGGTAGTTTACTTGCTTACTTGTTAAAGTATGGAAAATGTTTTTTTTGATCACTCCTTTCCTTTCAGTGCCCGTTGACATGCTACTCAGTCACCAGCCTCTGGCATAGTAGTTCTCTCTGGTCAGAAAGCTAATGCCGAAGCGGCTCTAATCTCTCCTCTAACCAGTGCATATGCATAAGAGTGCATAAGACAGGGATCCAGCCGTCTACAACCGTCTACACAAGGAGTCTGGCCTCTGGCCGGCGAAGTCACTCACAACGGAGAAAGGGGCCCCGTCCCAATTCAAGGAATAAGCTGATAGTCTATATGGCAAAACGATTCATTCGCCCTGGGAGCGTCAAGTAGCAGAGGTAGCGGCATTTCTGTCACAGTCAGAGTTTACCCCTCCCTCACTTGCACCTGCGGGAAGGGATTTCTTGGTCTCCAAGAAAGTTCGAAGCTTTCTATTTGTCTTTTCTTTTGCGGCATGCAGCTCTTTGGCAGTATGCAGGACTTCTTGCGGCTCACTCTCTGCTGTCGTAAAGGGAAGGAGCATTTCTGTCACAGTCAATCTTTCCACTGGCACGCATTTAGTCAGTACCTCGATTGGCAGTCTTAATCTTGATTTACTCCTTTTCACGAGGGAAATGAATGAATTTGGTTGGGTCAGGTAGGGTAGATCTAAGTGCTATATAATTTCCCGTAGTCCAGTCTACGCGACTACTCTCAGTCAAAATAAAATATCTAGCAAGAAGGGAATGTATAGCTCTCAAAGTATATGACTATAATGAGTTTAGGGTATACTAAACTGGTATACTAGACTATACCAGGGAATGTCAGACATTGCATCTTGAGTGAAGGCCAGTTACCACCTATACCTATACTCAATTAAGGAAAGGAGTCAGGAACAGGAATAGCTTCTGCTTCTACTTTTTCTTCTGCCTCCTGTGCCGCCCATTGCTTTGATAAGAATCTAGTTTAGCGCTCGCTTTGAGTAGAGGAGGTTTCTATAATGAACATCTTTCTTACTATTTAAGTCTAACCGGGGTCAGATCTGACCCTCTTTCAACCGATGCTTTTTTTTGATTTGACCTTATGCAGATAGGCCTTGATTTCGATCTGCTGCGGCATAAACTTCATATGGATATGAATCGCCTGGTGGGTAATCCGCTACTAGTGCTGGTGGGTGGGCTGGTTCGGATTCAACTGCTTCTTATATAAGGTCTTCTTCTTCAGTGAGCTATACGGGCGTACTATCACTATAGTTTTTCACTACTCGAGGAGAACTATGGGCTACTCCATTCTTTACTTTAACTTTAAGTTACTAGTTAGTTTCAGCTTTCCCTGGAGAGAGATGCAGATGTGGTGATCGATCCAGTCTATGCTACGGGTAGATTTGTGCATGAGAAGGAGCCAGCTATTTCTTTCTAATACTAATAGAAAACCACGCTTGGATGGGCCTTGCTCCATACAGGTAACTAGTCGAAAGGGAAGTTTCTTTGGTCTAAGGAAGAGTTTGATTCATAGAGCTAGATGTGGCTCCGCTCCTGCTTGCTGTAGGGGTTCGAACAAAGAAGATAGAATTCATTATATCGATCAAGCCTGTAATGTAGCTAGGCTAATTGAGTTCCTACTCTAAGACAAGACGGAAGATCTATCGGTTGGTTGTAGCTTCTCGTCTGCTCTTGCTCTCTTTGTCAGTCAGATAGCGGCAAGGACAGGTAAGTCAGAAGGGATCTCCTTTCATTAAGGCAGGTTGCTCAGTAATTATGTATGGTAGACGACGGAGGATCAACCTCTAGAATTTAGACCAAAGTGGTCATTCATATATATCTAGAAGACGCAACATCCTTTTTCTTATCGTCTGCTCGTCTTCTCTATAGATTTAGACAAAATGGATTTCCAAATAGGACTAAGCATGAGCTTCCTTGCCTGGTAGTTTAGTTTCTCGGCTTTCTAGTGAGTTCGTTCCTTTATTTAGTTCTTCCAACTTTCTTTTCTCCATACAAACAGGTAAAAGGGCTTCTCTCTAATGAAGAGGTTTGCTATGTCCACACCCGATTCAATTACCAAATCAGTTGTTTTGTAGCCGCTTGAATATGAGCTCAAAGCAGTTTGCTCTTCCCGTTGTTAGTGCTAGTTCAATTTCATATTTTGAATTTTTTCATAGAAAGCACCCTTTTTGATTGATACATGAAAAAAAACCGGAAAGAGAAAGACCTATTACTACATGTTAGCGAAGGCGACCAAGCTACGCAACCAGGTTCGGAAGCCTTTTTGTACATTTACTCATCAGCGGGATACGATACCCGCGAAAGGCTAGACCTGGGAACGTGTATATTGAATTGAATCCAGTAAGGCATTCCTTCTACGTCTTTCATCCAGTAAGGCACTCCTTCTCTTCTACGTGAGAGTCAGAAGAAAGTCTCGTCAACCATGCCCTCCTTATTCAAAAGGAATTGAGGAAGATTCTAATTCATATTTTCATCCTCAACCACAGCAGATTCTATAGATGAGAAAACAGCCAAAGACCTATTGGGCATTCTCTGCCTATTCCTATTGATTTACCCTCCTCGGACAGTAAGGCAGTTCAGTCACAGCTTGCATTCGATGCCATTGATTCGACACAACAACCGATTATTTTCCTTTTCTTAAGAAAGCATGTACGACATCCTCATTCGGCTAATCGAGAATGAGCACCGGTGCTTCGCACCTTGCTAGTAGTCTCGAAGAGGGGGTTGACTACTGAAATAGATCTTTCCAACTCTCTGTCTTCATGTCTCAAACACAAGATGTATCCGCCCCACGGAGAAACAATTCCTTTCCTTTCAATAGTCTCGTTCAGTGAATTAGGGAATGAGCTCTTTTCTTTCAGGATGGCAAGCCCATCCAGTCCAGATGAAGATTGTGGGTAGGCTGATATCTGCTTCTCTCCTCTAGGTCAGCTGTGGTGCTAGGGTCAGTCGTTCAGGCAGATATGGAATATCCACTCAATGGTCCTCGCCTCCGGCTCAAGGTTAGAGCAGAGAAGAAAAGAATGTTGTAAAATAAGCATAAATAACCTTCCTCAAAGTGGTACCCAGGACTCAACCTCTTGTAAATAGGCATTCCAAGGCGAAACAGAAGAGAAAGACTATCGACCGAAGCCCCATTCGTGTGAGTCTTTCTATATTGCATTTCTTCCAAGCCTGGCTGGATCAGCTTCATAATCTGGACCGGGTCGCTCCCATTAGCAGGCATTTTACGTCTTTCTGTTGCTATTTGAAACAGACCTCCTCTCCGGCTCTTCGGATTCGTCATCTTCGGGTTCGCCAGGTTTCAATCTCTCTAGGGTAATGTACGAGCTGCTATTTCCTTTTGAAACTAGGATCACTTTCTCCCTTTGTTTACGATTTTGCTTGAAAGCGATCGGCACTCAATTACATTACTAACTTACACTACGCCATTCTGGTTCTGGTTCAGTAGTTCTTCACTTCGCGAAGTCCTCTAGTCTCGATATTCTCAATGAAAATCCCTTGTTTCTATCTTAAAATGATAGTTACTGTTTAAGCCCCATACTCCGGCATGACAGGAGAGAGCTTCAAGTTGGAATGGGTCGATAGGATCATCCTTGCTTCGACCCTACCTAGAGGAACCGAACTCACTCAAATGGCGAAACTCCCTTAGACTCTAAATCGTAATCTTCTATCTTCTGTTCAGCCAGCTTAAATCGTAGAAATGAAATAATGGAAATAAAGACAGGACCTATATTTACACGTGAGTCGCCTGCATGCTTATACCCCACCCCAAAGAGGGTCATTTGCGCTCTATCACTGATCAGACTGAATTAGCAAGCACCTTTTTTAGCACCGGGGCTCTAAAGTGCTTTTCATGAAGGGAGCGATATCGGCATTTCATTTATTCGTGGGTTAACAGCGCAGGGACTTTCGGGTGAAGGGCCCTTGTCCGTGAGGTTGAAATCTTATTGCAGAGTCATGTAGTTAAGAGCGCTTTCTGCTCAGTTCGAGCAGTAAATCTAGTTGATCGAGCACTGTACGTTGGTGTTGCTCTTTTTGTATTATAAAATGCCCTTTCTGGGGCCCTATCACGTAAGCCAAGTTTCTACAGACAAAGCCGAGTAAAAGTACTAGTTTGAGTGAAACTACCGATTTTAGGTACCATGCCTTAGCTGTAAGAGAAAGGCATAGTACCTTGTTTGTTGGGCAATATTTTTTTTCTGTCTATATTGCGAGTTTACAGCTCGAATCTTTTACTAGTCTTCCCCTCACATGTGATAAATGGGCGGTCTCCCCTAGACCTTATTCTGTCCAAGCTCTCATAGCATTCGTCTTTCTTCCTTCTCTGCTGCACATCTGTACTCTTTCCCTCGCTTTATATTTATATAGATCTTGGCTTTCTGGTTTTTTGTTTGGTCAGGGGGTGCTGTGGAGAAATCGTTTAGGAAACCAAGCATGTAATAAGCGGAAATCAATACACATGAAAGGAGTTGTACACGAGTTTGGTAAAGCATTCACCTGTCGGTTGTACATCGACCTGTCGGGAAACTAGAAACTCTCCCCCAATCCGGGGCTCAATGTAGTTGAAATCTCTATCGGGCGAGGGGACTGCCACCTCTTGTTGATCGGGAACCTGCCTTGCACCTTCGGAATAGACTGGACGCGGTAGATCCTCCGCTCCGAACCTCCCCTTTCTCGCAGCCCAACACGACACGACTTTTACTTAATTGTCTGAAAGAACTCCTTCCGTACCTGTTTAGCCGTGAACCACTTGGCTTCTGTGGCGAGAACATTTCCCACCCCACTCTGTAGAGAATATTACATATTACCTCTTCTTCTGTCTTCCCAGCCTCGAGAATCAAGCACCAACAAGGAATCGAGGACGAAGATAAAGGTTGGTCTCCTGGTCTTCTATTGAAGCTCGAAGAGCAGAGGAGAAGGAATCAAATAAGGGCACTCCTTAGGACCAGTATGAGGCTCACTATCCTATCTAGTGGCTGCTTTCTATTTCTAGGCTCAAGGAATAAAGACAAAGACAGCTATTCGGAAAAAAAGACTACTCACTCCACTTCTGAGCTCAGAGCAGATCTTTACTTAGGTTGGGGTTAGACTCCAGCCCGCTATCCCTCTATCTATCTATTGGTTAGCCTTTCTCGAGTTTCTAGGCTCAAGCTATTAGCTGGGTTCGAGACTCAAGGAATTGTTGACGAGACTAACTCAACTTCTAGGCTCATGTGGCTCGCTAGCCTATATAACTTCACCTATCTAACTGAAGGAACTCGTCCAAGGAAGACTTGCTCAAGTCTGTTAACTGACTTACTGAAGATGGTGAGCAACTTACTTATTGCAAAATGCAAAAAAGCTGTTTGCATCCTCTTTTTTGCTTATTTTCTTTTTTCAGTTGGTGTTCAGTTCTACTTTCCTTCGGTGCTCGCTGCCTTGAATCCGGAAATAGGAAAGAGTGCGAGTCACTATTTGACCACTAGAGAGGCTAGAAAGCCATATCCCTAACAAGGCTCGACGAAGTTGAGAACGAGGATTGAGGCATTAAGGGCAGCTGCAGGCCCGCGGGAGACGAAAGATTTGGAATCCATTGACACAGGTCGATTCTTCTTTATTTTTAGTACAACCGAGCTCCTTGTAGGTCTTCCAACTCGAGCAATCAGAAGCAAACGCATCGCCGCTACGGGCATTCTTTTGAAGCTTAAAAACGAAGTGTTTCATCGGGGCCCGGTTCAAAAACTGTTGGAGACTGGTCATAAAACGCCCGGAATTGCCATTCTGGGCGGAGCTGGGATGGGCCAAAGCCCTGGGATAGGTCGTTCTTGTAGAGTCATTTTTTTAGTATTCTTTCCCTATCCATGAGCAGTAAGATCAATCCTTTCCCAGATGTCCAGTACGAGTTACTCCAGCCGGTTATTCATACTAGTAATGGAACTCTGGTTCCCTACCCTTGCTGGTATACTTTGACACATACATCTCTGTCTGAACGAGCCATTTCGATGCGGCCCCATCTCGCCAACCTTTAGGAGGAGATCCCATTCGTAGGAATCTCCACTCGAGAAAGACCATTCATCGAAGCAGAAGCGCCTGATCCCACTGAATCTGAGGTACATAAATCTATTTGTCAGCTTGCCGAAAAACCCCATTCCTTAGCTGAGGGTTTTGGTTCCTCTGGTGGTGCTTCCACGGGTTCAGGAGTTGCGGACTCCATTTCAAAAGCAGAAGCTTAGGGATTCCTCTCCTCTTCCTTTCTTCTGGAAGGCCGTTCTAGGTACGCTTAACGCTAGGTCAACATCCCTCATGACGGACCCATGAAAGGCGCTTAACTCACGCTTTCCCCTAGACAGATTTGAGGAACAAAGTAGCTTGACCGAGAGGGAGAGAAACTCGAAGCCACTGAAGTGAGGGAGGAAGTTGAGGCTGAGGTCCCTAGTGAAGTTGAAACGGGTACGGGGGGAGTCCTTCGTCCTTCGTTCAAGAGCAGTCAATTTCGTCTCATCAATCGATTAATCGAATTCAAATTCAAATCCACTAGGAGAGGTTTTCCACTAAACAGCACAGCAGTAAAGTATACAGCTTGGGTTAAAGAGTATAAAGAGGACTAGAAAGGTTCTAATCCGTCGTTGGTCTCAAGTCCACCTCCAACGGATTGCAAGGTTGAAGTCCCGCTTTCATAAGCACTTGTTGGCAAGTTCGGAAGAAGGTTCAGCGATAGATGTAGTCGATGGGGTAGAGGGTCTGCAGATACTCGTCGAGCTCCTCATTGCCCCAATCTTCCCTGTAGGCTCCCTGCTCCGCCAGCGCGACAACTGTCCAAATCATTTGACGCTTCTTCTCACGAATTGGATTTGAACCAATATCAAGCTACTTCCCTTTTAGTAGATCGTGAGTGGGTCTGTCGTCCTCCTCATTATAGTCCTCCTAAAATCAATAGCATTTCGTCGGAATACATCCTGTCTTTTCACCTTAGTAGTCCTATGCATAGTCAGTACTATAGCCCCAATCATGGCTACTAATAAAATAAGACTAGAAACCAAAAACCAGACGGAATAGTAGGTATAAAGTAAATTGCCCAATGTTTCCAAATTAGTCCAACTTCGTACCTTTTCGGCATAAACCGTATATCTCAGAGAGGTTGTATTTCTTTGGGTTGGTAGTAATGGAATGGTTTCATTATCTAAAATGAAGAACATTTCCCACCAAAAGATCAGTCCAATAATACCACTCACTGGTAAATAGCGCAATACTTCTTCGTGAATCTCCGCTATTTGAATATGGAACATCATAACAACGAATAGGAATAAAACGGCTATAGCTCCTATATAAACTACTGGGAAGATCATAGCGAAAAAGTCGAGACCTAACAAAAGAAGTAAACCAGAAGTGTCGCAAAAGACTGGGATGAAAAACAAAACGGAATGTACCGGATTTTTAGCACGTACAACCATCAAACCAGAGACCAAAGCAAGGCTCGACAAAACAGAAAGTATCATGGTACGTCGTCCTTCCCTGAAATGGAACTTTCATGCTAGTTCTTGTTCCAGCATGAAAGTCGATCTATTACGACCAGCGCGGTTGTTCGTATTTCATTTTCTTTTTCCAAGCCCTTCTTAGAGCACTCACTGAGTTACTTACGGAATCTCAAATCTCTCTCGACGCCGAGAATTTTTTATATGTCTAGGTCGATCAGAGGTTCGGCTTGCTTCTCCCCCACCTTTTAGCGTTCCCTGAAAAAAAAAAAAAAGAAAGAAACCCGAATTTCAAAAAGAAAGAAGAGAAATTGGGCCATCTTTCCCGAGAGAGGCCGCCTTCTCTCAGGCCAGCAGTCTTCTACTTCTAGTCGACTGCTCTATTCTATGACGGGCTTCCCTTCCCTCTTTCCTGGGCTCTGCTCGCTCGTCTACGCCCCGACCCAGCAAGTAATAATTGAAAAACGATGTTTCCTTGTAAAATAAAGCGCGCAAGCGACCTTGCCTGCATTAAGATTTAAAACTTGTCATCAAAAACAATCAAAATCTATAAAAAAAAATGGAAATAGTGAATCAAGATCTAGATGGATCCCTATCTTTATCTCTATTCACGGAGATACCTATCTATATGGATAGAAATCTATCTATGAATCGATCTAGACTATCCTCTATCCGGATAGATATGTCCCTATGAGCGACTACGTCGATCTTTATATGTTTTGGCCACGTCCGTTTCCGCTCCGAAGAGGAAGGTTTGGATCTTTCAATCTTATGTCGTGAGGGATGTGACCTATGTTAGGTCCATAAGATACCACAGCTTTTGGTGTTCTATGATTCACCTCCGAATAATGAGTAGGTAGTTCAATCCTTTTGATTCTTCTCTTCATAGTAAACTGATGGGGGGATGCGGAGCAATAGGTCGAATTACTATATAAAGAAGAGTTGTAAACTATAGGACTTCTTGTTCGAGTAGGAAAATTTCGGTTTTTCTCGTTCCTTCTCTTCGATAAGAATAGGGATTTGAAATGATATAAATTCCTCTTCATTCTGTTGTGCTCAGCGAAGGAACTGCCTAAGCATACTTTTTCGGATCCAAACTTCTTTGTTCTTTCAAAGTCTTCTTCTTGCATAGAAGAACGCAACTGTTGCAAAAACCGGGATTTTAGTAGTAGGCGGCATCCCCTCTTAGTTTTGAGTAGGTGGAACCATTCTGTTTTGGTTCTTCTCCACATTCTTACCGGGTGATCCAGGAATTTTCCTATTATTTTTTCAACTGATATTTCGATATAGAAAGATCTCCTTATTTCTTCACCGCGGATTCTCGGGTCATTTTCTTGAAAAGATATTATATCACCGTGGGAAAGTCTCAAATGAGTAATGCTTACCACTCCATTATTCACACAAACCCTTCGATGACTTATCGGCTGCCTTGCTTGAGGAATAGTTTCACAAAAATGGAGACGAACCAGAATAACGTCCAATCTTGTTTCTGGATTGAGTAGAAAAGGGATATATGAAGTTTGTTCTGTTCCTCTGTGCATCTCTGTGATGGGTAAATCCCCATGAAAAAGGGGCAACTTTCGTGTAGTTTGTGATTGGATGTAACTGTTAAGATTTTCTCTCGGATAAATCTTTCTCTTAATAGATCTCATTTTCTTCCTCAATCTTCGGAGAATGCGGCGTTGTATTATTGTAAGTTCTCTCTTCCGAACATTTCCTGAAAGTAGACGACAAGTTTTAAATCTTAATGCAGACATGGCATATCTCGTTGAATCAGTCTTTTTCACCACAAAGGGGCAATGGGAATCGAACCCAATTCTATTCTTATTCTTCCGTGAACCCCTCCACGAATAACAAAAAAACATTTATCTTATCTACGAGAATTTCTGCTTTGCTGCTTTTCTACTTGGCTGTACGACAACTGAACACCAAGTCAATCTCGATGAAAGAAAAGGAGAAGCCAATCCATTTCTTTGATCACTTGTTATAGGTAAAGGTACTAGAGGGAAATGCTCAAGTCAAGCTCAGTCGAAAGGTCCGAGTGAATATTGACTCATCTTAAATAACCTATTCTCGTATTTCAAATAACTAGTCTTTGAGAAGAGAAGGAAAGCGAAGCTAACGACATGAAGAAATAGAGTGAAAGGGAAGGCATATTTTATATGAAAGTAGGGGTGTTCTATTTCTAGGAAGCTTCAGCTCGCTCTTCTCATGCGCAAGTCTCAGTAGGGCTTCTCTTCTATTGAATAAGTTATATAGTCTGATATTCTATTTCCCATCGCTGAATGCTGACTTATTAACTAGATTCCGAGCTTCCTGCTACTCTCATTGTCAAGCAAAGACATGCGGATAAGCTTCAAGCGAAGAACAGAGCGTCAGCCCTGCCTTAAGAGTAAGAAAGCGGGTAAGATTCCACTACCCCTGATGATGAAGATGTTGATGAGGAGACCTGCCCAAAAATCCTTTTGACAGCGGATGATAAGAGAAGACTGAGGTGGCCATGGCACAAAACACTGATTGTGAAACTGCTGGGTAAAACCATAGGGTTCAATTATTTGAGTTTGCGATTAAGGCAGATGTGGTCTCCAAAAGAAGAGTTGAAGCTTATTGATTTAGGGAAACTACTTAGCCAAGTTTGCTAACCTAGAGGATTATGATTATGTTCTGAGTGAAGGACCATGGATGATTGCAAACCACTACCTCACTATCCGCAAATGGTGTCCTTCTTTCCAACCAGAGGAGGATGCCATTAAGAATCTGGCTGTATGGGCTACGCTAAACCTCTCTATTGAATATTTTGATCAACCTTTCCTGGAAAGGCTTGGAAGCAAAATAGGACGGATTGTCAAAGTTGACAAGACTACTTCTTGGCGGAAAGAGGGAAGTATGCTAGGTTGTGCATTGAAGTGGATCTAAGGAAGCCATTACTTTTGAAATATAGGCTAAGAAGGCGCATACGGAGGATTGAGTATGAAGGGATAGACCTCATCTGCTTTAGGTGTGGGTGTTATGGACATAGAGAGGAGACATGCGAGGTGGGCAGACCAGCTACAGTAGCTCATGATCCGGGTCAAGAAGATGAAAGGATCCGACCCGTGACCCGAAATAAGGAGCCTACACCCGAAGCAATGTCCACGTATGGACCCTGGATGCTGGTTCAGCGGAACAGATACGGGGCTAGGTCTTTATTCCCTCCTCAACCTCCTAATCCAATTTAAGGTTTCCCTATTCTCCTTTCGACTTTTCAGACCGCTGCAATACCTCCAGGAGGGGGTATTCGGTGAAGACCCTGATCCGATGTGCCTGAAAATGCGGCTTCACACTCGGCGGTCCACTCGAAATCATTCTTTTTACGGAGCAGCTCGAATAAAGGTCGGCATCGCTCGGAGGATCTAGAGATGAACCTATTGAGTGCCGCAATCCGCCCCGCTAGTTTCTGAACCTGCTTCACACTGCTGGGTGAAGGCATCTCTGATAGAGCTCGGATCTGCTCAGGATTGGCCTCAATTCCTCTCTGGATTACCAGAGACCCCAGGAATGGAATTTCCGATAGCCCTCATGCACATTTCTCCGGGTTCAAGCGCATCTTAGACTCTCTGAGCCGAGCAAAGGTCGCCCCCCAAATGCTGCTCTCGCTTGCGGCTTTTTACTAACATGTCGTCGATATATACCTTCCATTGTCGTGCCGATCATGTCGTGAAACATCTTGTTCACCAGCCCCCTATCTAGTAAGTATGTGGCACCCGCATTCTTGAGCCCGAAGGGCATTACTCTATAACAGAATAGCCCTTGCTCAGTGATAAACGTGGTCCCACCCAATACACCCTGTTGAGGACGTACAGTGTCTTGCACGTTCTGGCCGAAGTTCTGGCCTCCGGGATTGTTGTTTGCAGTTGTCCCCCCCCTGAGACCGATTTTGCTGATAATGGGTTGTCATTGGGATCCATTTGTGTTGTTGGACTTGCGACCACCACCTCAACTTCGTCGACCCTCAATCCTCTTTTCTTGCTCCGTTATTGGAATGGAAATGTAATGGGAGGGAAGCGTTGAGTTAGCTTCACGTAAGCGTAGGTGCTATACGGGCCCACTGTGGCAAGGTGATCAATTATTCCCACCTGGGGGCGCGCACCAGATAGATGCCCCCCTAAGACTAGGTAGCCAGACTTTCTCCCCAGCTTGGATCGGGGATAGATTGTTGATTTTGCGTTGCCTCCACCGAGGTGTCATGGGGTTTAGGAATTCTTACATTCTATCTTTCCGAAGAGTCACTTTACAGCCAATTTTCATACCTTCACGTAATTTGAAAGTTGCTATAGACTTCTTAGCATGAGTAACAGAAGGTTTCTGACCTATAGTAGCAGTAATATCATTAATAGCAATGGCTCCGATCCTGATCGATAAATAAGGAAATCCACCAATAAGCCAATAAGTTAGGGACATTCCTGCATGCTCTGGGAGCGTGTCAGCGTGCTGATCGACGTGAATAAAAGTTAGAAGCTGCCATCCGGAGGTACTAAATCAATCAGCGAGCTCAGTCTGCAGAAGAGGCAAAGACATGGGATCAAGCCGAATCAAGGTTGGGTTGTCTACTCCTCTTCGGACATAGAGATTTGGTCCAGGAGACCTCTCCAAGAACTAACCATAAGAGTTTGCCAGTGAGATTCGAGTCGACCTATCTTCTGACTTCCTTGTTCGTCAATCTACCGCCCCGTGACTTTTTTGAAAGCAAGCTCCATTCAAAGCGGTCGTTAGACCTTGCGACACAGCCAGGTTTCCATTTATTGGATTTATTCCACAGGGATGCCCCCACTCCTCACCTTGGCCAGAGGAGTTCCTCACCTTTCAATCAAGCTCAATCAAAAACGAACCGGCCCCGATCAGTCCCATGGGGCTCACCCAAAAAAGGGGTTTTCTCAATGGGCCACCATTTTCATGACATGTATGCCGCGCTGATGAATGCCTTGGGTCCTTTCTATCGGCATTTTCGGACTTACCGTTCTCAGGCATATTTTGAAGACAAAGATAGGGCGATGCAAGGCCGGGTTGATCCCTTGAATCCTAGTTTGAGATTACCCGGTACTCACCAGAAGTCTGCTGTGGTACCTCTTTCAAGATAGAGCTTGTTACTAAGCTAGCCCGGACGACCAAGTTGATCAATTGATTCGCGCCTCTCCGATAAGATCATCTCCACGAGCTAAATCCCCAACTTGGAACGCACTTTTTCACTCCCTTTTGGTTGGGCGCAGGGCAGCTCGCACAGACAGGTACATTGATATCGATTCATCCCTGGATGTCTCTGACCTTCATCGATGATAAAGTCAGGGATATCCATAAAAAAGGCTAGGGACATTCTCGGCATGCTGGTAGCCATACGAGGGCGGTAAACAAAGGCTCTCATCAAGGACCTCCTTCTCAGGATGTTGAACAGGAATGAAACCTCTCGTAGTGTGTAATGACTTTGTCTCATACGTCTTCTTTGAGAAAGACTCCTCGACCCGGTCAACAACTTCTCTATTTCATTCCGGCATGAAAAGGAGAGGCCAGACAACCATCCCAATTAATTAGACCTGTGCCTTTGCCGCTGGTGCTACTTCAATGGATTATGGGTAAATGTTCACTATTGTCTCTCAAATAGGAAGGGATTCCTGTATTATGAAGTTCTAACGGGATCCGCCTTTGCTTGTGTCTCCGCCTGTGCCCATGCCTATGCCTCAAGTAAATAAATAAGCTTTCGAAATGATGGGATGGGTCGGTTGTGGATAGAGAGGTAGGGATCCGTATCAGGTCGGGATGCCGCTGTTAGTGTGGTACCTCTAGGGCTGGCTGCTCTCGACCCCGGTAAACGAATGCTCTTCGAATTGGTACCTAAACCCTAGTTAGTTCCTGCCACCTATGCTGCTTCCCGGTGATCAACGGAGACTAGTGCTTTTGCTGCTGTCTCTGCCACAGCAGCCCCTGCTGGTTCCTTTGGATGCTCCAACGTGTGCTTCAACCGGCGTATACAAGATCAATTGAAATTGAAATTGACTGAAAATCGAATTGAAATTGCCGAAACCCCATGCCAACATTTCATTCCATTTTGGCCGTCCAGCGAATGCTCGTTCTGTTGTCATACAGAATAGGAAGCCCTTCTCTAATAGGGCAGGATCCGTCGGAAAGAAGACAGAACGAACTGGATCGGAGAAAGAAAATCGAAATCGTCAAATTATGCACTAACTTGATGGAATGCATATATGAGGAACCATGACATTTCTGGGTTGTCACGGAAGAAGTTGAAAACTCAAATTCGAAAGGAATTCTATCCCATTGGGTTTGAGGAGGACTAGTAGATTCGATGGCAGTGCGCCAGGGAAAGGAAAGGGCCAAGCTCTACAAGAATACCCCCAGTAAAAGTACCAAACAAAGGGTTCCACAAGCAAGCTATTAGTCTGGGGATCCCCATTGAGGAGCATCAAACCCTAATGAAAAATCTCTCCCCAACAAACAAGTAATCATTTTCAAGCCACAAGAAGGGATCTCTTACTGAACGATAGGAAAGTTAGTTCTTCCAGTTGGCATTCATTAGTCCGGTTGGGTAGGAGCATCTGGTTGATCGCCCAACAAAATAGTTGTTTAGCGAATGACTCAACCTATGCATCCGGTATTTACACACTCTACTTCTATTAAAGGTATAAATCACGTAAACTTTTTATTCCCCCTACCCCTGTCTTATCTTAATGAAAGAATAGAATTTTTGACTTTGACCTTGCGAGCACCCACTCAAAATAGGAAGGGCGAACTCTTATCTCCCCGATCTCCAGGACCTATTCTGATCGAAGCTATAGGCCCTCTTTCTTTAGGCGAGCTTATTCACCATTAAGTCTGCATACTCTGTTACTCATAGCGAGTCGCTCCGTCCTCCTGTGTAGATGTAGATATAGAGGCACCTTTTTCATTCTGTCTGGTCTGTCTATCACCACAAACCTAGTAATCTCACTTCCAAGAAGACGTGAGACGCCGTGTCAACGAACGGAGGAAGCGTATTCAAGGCACAAGGAGAGCAATAATTCATGGGACGGAGGAATATATACTTGTGTGATAAACGCCGAGCGAGCTGAGACCCCACCTCTAGGGGTCTTGGATAACAGCTTTAGCCCTTTCTCGACCACCTGTACGACTTTATCCCATACAGCTTTGACTCCCGACAAGCAGACAACCTTTTTCTTGCTCCCCGAACCTTAGTCATACTCTCTCTCATAATCTTCCTTATCGAAGATATGTTAATTTCCGTAGTCACTATTACTTACTGATCTACGACCACCCTTATCGTACATATATACCTTTAGTAGTCTGTTATCTCATACGCTACCCTAACTACCATATGTACTTTTCTTCTGCCATCTAATCAACCCATTGATTCAGTCTTGGAAGGTGGTGCGTACCAATGGCGTTTGTTAAGTCTTTGATCTGGGAAGGTGCATACCAATGGTGTTCGTCGGCTATTGCTCTATGGGGGGCTACCAATATCCACCACTTTCATTTTCATCCCTCTTTCAAGGAGTTGCGCGAGTCACTCTATACAGGAAAGAAATGATCAAAGGGCGCTCCGAGAGGGAACAACCCCGAGTAGTAGTTATCTTTATCTTACCTGTAGTTAGCTCGAAAGCTTTTAACCGGCAGGAAAGGCTGGAGGATATAACGATTCTTCTGTTGCCCCCTAAGCCCAGTCTTTCATACTTCCCCTTACCAATCCATCCATTTATGGGTATTACATATCCCCTAAGTGTATTACGAAATCAGTCTTCAATATCCTGTAGGAAGATGAAGTCTAACCCTGCCGATTAAAGCATTAATAGAGAATATCGCGGGTAAGCAAGGCAATTAAGTAGGCTCGACAGAGGAAATGAAGCGAACTCTCCCTTTGGGAGAGGCAGAAAAAGGGAGAAGCTAATGCTTCGAAACCTCATGGACGGGGAATCAAAGTCAACGGTCCTCACAACGAACCTGAGAAGTAAAATCAACGGGACTCACCTCATCACTAAATATAGATTCTACGGCCGCGTTGTGAGCGAATCAAGTCATTTTAAAACGACTCTGGTACTCAAGATCGAATAAAATGCGATTTCAGTAATGCCAATAGAGTTCGTTTTGTTCAATCGGCAAGTCATTCTTGCCTGCTTTGTCTCTGCTTGAAAGCTTCCGTGTTCAAGTGAACGGTCAGGGATTGAAAAGTCAAAGTCAACAAAGTGGAATGCATCATCCGAATCGAGGCAGAAGGCGCGGGGAAAGAAAGAGGTAATTGCTTGTCGTTTTCAACTCCCTCCTATAAGCCTTGGATTGGCTTTTTCAAGATAGGTTTGAAGTCGATTAGTCTAGTTAAGCTAATCCACTTCTTGAATCACATAAAGAGGTTCTTATCGGTCAAAGAAATGAGAATTCGTAGTTTGGTTGGCAGGGGACTTGGCCATTCAGGATTGATCCTAGAAGGTCAACTTATAAACGTATAAACTCATTTTATCACTTTCAATGGCGATAGCCACGAAACTTTGAATAGAAGGATCAGTGCCCGTAGCAGTCCTGGAGTTAGGTTATGATGGTCGTGATGAGCTCTACTAGAAAGAAAATCTCTTCTATTCATAGAGGAAGTGCTATCTAAGGGGCTTCTAAGCCCAGCCCTTGAATTCCGTTCCGTAGTTCAGTCCGGAACTCCAGATGTGTAAGTAGCGGCCAAGCGGCTCTGTCCTTTTCAAAGAGGTTATCCTTCTCTGTCCCCGCTTGTTAGTGTTATAGGATAGCTCCCCGTAAGTCATTTTCCCGGGTACGCGGTTGCTGTCTTCTTTGTAGCCCTTTGTTTAAGATTGGTAGCAGTCCCTTTTTAGCACCTTTTCTTCTCTTTCAGCAGCCTCCAATCGTAGGCCAGCTGAAGACCGAATAAAGCAGTTCAAGCCCGCTTCTGATCTCAACAATGACATCTCAACGATCGCAATCCGTAGGCTAAGAGGAACAGTTTCTAAAAACTTGTTGACCTACTGGTGAGCTACTCCCGTTCCAAGCTTTGAGAATCCTTTCTGCCCATGACTAGAGCTCTCTACTGAAAATTTCCTTTTCTTCGGTAGCTGGAACAGCCCCAACTACTGAATTAGCGGGAAGGCCCTATGTTCATGCTGATGAAAGGCTCTGAAAAGGGTCGCTACAAGTCCGCCCTCCTCCTTCTCGTCTCGAGAAATTAAGGAGATTAATGAAGCCCCACCCAGGATAGGAGCGTATCCGAATGAATAATCCTCATCAAATGGCTCCATGTCATCATTATCCTCAGTGCAGTCATCAATCTTTGCCGTCGCTTGAGGTGTATCATGATAGTGTGCATCTTACTCCTCCAGGTAACCATTCTCGTCATATACAGGGTAATAGGGATCGCCATCCCACCAATAATCCTCATAAGCAGGGTCCCGCAACAACCCATCCCGTCCAATACCATCGGGTAGAATATAACCATCAAAACCCGAAGGCCATGGCTCCCTCGGAGTCACCTCCCTCAGGAGCATACCACTCATCATCAACCTCGGGATCACCTCTCTCAGTGTCAGACTGCTCCGACTCAATAACATGATCATAAGAATATCTAGGTGTCCCGCTCTCATCTAAGAATCAAGGGTCAACTCCACCCGAACTATCAAACTCTAGGTCACCTCCTGGCCTGGCATCCAGGGTCAATGTGAAAGTCATCATCATCATGACCTCTGATCACCCGGGTAGTGTAACCACTAAGGGCCATCGTCATCACTCTCAAAATCCCCAGGCTCATCAAGCTCTACCCCCTGCCCTGATTCAACTTATTCGATGGGAACGATGTTCTCGGAAAGAGGTCAGTGACAAGTACGGGGGGCGAAGTTAGGGATCGATCCAGTGCTCTAGCTCATCATCGGTATGGAAGGGCTTTCCAGCCTAAGGGCGTGCAGGGTGCAGGCTCCATCAAAATCATAGTCCAGGGAAAACGGTTTTGTTTTCATTTCTCATCTCACATCGTCCGTCCAGGGCTTTCTTTCTAGTGTGCCTATCTATTATTAAGTTTTTTCTTATCCTCCCGGTACCCCCTTAGACAGGCATTCCGCTATCCCGATTGTCTTACTGATTCTGTTGCCGAACAATAATCAATTTCTTTCACTAAATAGGTTGTATTTGGTCCCCTGAAGGCTCTACCTCCGAGGGAAAGGAAATAGGTCCCAGTAGCAAGCGATCTTAATCAGCCTTCTCCTTCTCTTTGATCTTTCCTGAAGGATACCTACTTCTTGGATGTTGGATGTGGGATACGCGCAATTGGGGCTTTGGCTTGAAACTACCAGCGCCTTGTTGTTAACTTTAGTGTTATAGCACGATAGGCTAGATTAGAATGTATTATATCTGGTATCCCGTCGATGAGCTTTTTCTGGGATTCCTCACCCTAGGAGAGATTAGAACCAAAAAGATGGGCTTCTAGGCGAAGAGCGTAGGATAGAGAGAGATAAGCATCGGATATCTCGGTTGCAGCTGCCGCTGTGCGGTCTTGTAATTCAATTCTTTTTGCCTTCTTCTCTGAGAGTGAGGATAATCATAAATCAAGAAAGAAAGGAATGAAAGCAATCGAAAAAGGTAGCAGTCGTTAGGCCAAAAAGTGGAGAAGTAAGTAGGCCAATGCCAATTGAAAGCTAACTAGTTGTCCCTCTTCGATTTCGATGACAGGAAAGATCAGATGCACATAAGGAGCTGCACATGAAGAATGGCAAGACATTGAAAGAAGGGGTTCTGCACGAATGCCCTGTTGAGGAAGAGAAGGGGTTTGAGAAGAAGGCCTTATCGTCTGCGATTCTCGTCTTCTCTATGAAAACTAAGACTCATAAACATCACACTGCCCTCTCCTCGACTCCACCAGATGATTACATGGAAGTGACTCCACCCACCCCAGATGCCTTGGTTGGTTCCACG